TGTATTTACATGAAATTAATTGAGTTATGGGGCTCTAAAGGGTCATGTTAGGGGTCCCCTTTTAGTTCACTCGTTTTAGGAATTTCAAACTTTTTACCTGTTTTTTCAAAGTTTGAAATTCCTAAAACGAATGAACTAAAAGAAAAAGGATCAGTATTTACTTTTTGAATTCGGGTATATTAAATACTTAGATGATAATATGCAAAACCTATATACCTATTATGCTTATAGTGGAGAGAGATTGATTTATAGAAGCCTCAAATGTAGAGTAAATTCTAAAATTAACATATAAAACTTAAATAGATCGATTTGCTATAGATAGCCTAATAAGTATATATATATAAGAATTTAATGTATATATATACTCCTATATAGCTTTAGATTTATACTTTGGACTATATTTAAGCTAAATTCTTATAAACACGGTCATTTACTATAGAGCTATAAAAGAATAGCTAAATTCTTATAAACACGGTCATTTACTATAGAGCTATAAAAGAATAGCTAAATTCTTATAAACACGGTCATTTACTATAGAGCTATAAAAGAATAGCTAAGCAATTTTAGTGAAGCCCCTCATTTTTAAAGTATTAAAAAAAAATGAGGGGCTTCATAGGTATATGAACTAATGAGGGGGTAAACAGCCAATAATATATGAACTAATGAGGGGGTAAACAGCCAATAATATATGAACTAATGAGGGGGTAAACAGCCAATAATATATGAACTAATGAGGGGGTTTACTCATTAGTATACACCATATTTAGCTATTCAGAAAGTTTTTGTGAAAGGTTTTGTTATTTGGTTAGATTTAAAAGTTTTATTCTTGCTTGATAATTTACTATAAGTTTGTTTTACATGTCAGTCTTTGCGTGATTTTCACATGCTCTTAATGGGTTTAGTGAGTTTATTTAAATCGCAGTATTTAATTTTATTAATCAAAGAAATTTGGAACTAGTAATATTTGATAGTACCGGCAAAAATCGTGCCAGCCGCCGCGGTTACACGGAGGGTACAAGTAAATGTTGTTAGTTAATAGTTATATGTCGTTATTTGAGAAATTAATAATAAATTTATTAGGTGAAATTTTAAATTTAAATAATTTCTTTAAAGAATTTTATAGAAGCTATGAAATTTAAATTATAAACTAGGATTAGATACCCTATTATTTTAAATGTAAATAAGAAGAGCTTGAGTAGTAATAGTTATGTTCTTGAAACTCAAAGAATTTGGCGGTGTTTTAGTCCTTTCAGAGGAACCTGTCCCGTAATCGATAATCCACGCAAGACCTTACTTAATTTGGTTTTCAGCTTGTATACCGCCGTCGTCAGAATGTCCTTAGAAGGTTTTAATTTTCTTGAATTTTAATTAAAAATGATGTCAGGTCAAGGTGCAGTTTATAATTAAGTGGTGATGGGTTACAATAAATTTATTTATATGGAAGATGTTTTGAAATAGATGTTGGAAAGTGGATTTGATGGTAATTTTATTAATTGAGTTAATTTGATTTTGGCTCTAAAACATGCACACATCGCCCGTCGCTCTCGTTATTTAAGGCGAGATAAGTCGTAACATAGTAGGTGTACCGGAAGGTGTACCTGGAAAGTTCAAGGCAGAGCTTGAGTAGTTAAGCATTTCATTTACACTGAGAAGTCACTGTGCAATTCAGTTTGTTTTGAAAATCTTTTTCTTACTAGGATGTTTTGAAAATTTTAGTTTAGTTAATAAAATCATTTTTATTCGTAAAAGTTTGTGTATAGGTTATAGATAAAATTATGTGTGTAATAGATTAATTGTATTGTGAAAGGTTGATTGAAATAGGTTGAAAATATAATTTAAGAAAAGTAGACTTAATTTGTTGTACCTTGTGTATCAGGGTTTATTAAAAAGTATATAAATATTTATATTTCCCGATTTAAAGAGAGCTAATTAATTATGTTAGTTAATGTAGAATAATTATTAATAATAGTTAATTAGTAATGAAACGTTATCCGTTCTTTAAGGTATCTGGTTTTTTAAGAAATGAATTTAATTCAGGTGCAAAATATTTCAAGTATTTAATTTATAGGAAGTAATTGTAGTTTTGCACTAATGCTTTGAGGGATAAGCTTCGGAGCATAATCTATAAAGTAGAATAAAATAAAAATCTTGTAGGCTTAGAATTAGCCAACGATAGAAGGATGTTATAATTTAGTTTTTATTTAATAAAATTTTCTGGAAGTTTAGATAGTTCATTAAAATGTTACTTATAATATTTTAAAGTTAGTAATAATGATAAAATTAGTATAAAAATTGTTTATTAATTAAATGTAGTGTAAGGTTACATTAAGGAATTAGGCAAATAAGTGCTCGCCTGTTTAACAAAAACATGTCTTCTTGATAATAATTTGAAGTCTGACCTGCCCACTGAACGTAAAGTTTAAAGGGCCGCGGTATTTTGACCGTGCAAAGGTAGCATAATCATTAGTCTTTTAATTGGAGGCTAGAATGAATGGTTGGACGAGGCACTGACTGTCTCAGTGTAAATGAGAGTAGAATTTAACTTTTAAGTCAAAAGGCTTAAATAGATTTAAAGGACGAGAAGACCCTATAGAGCTTTATATTGTCTTGTATATTATTTATTTAGACGATTTTTTATAGTATAGGAGTTAGTATTTTGTTGGGGTGACAGGAAGATAAATAAAACTCTTTTTAGTTTAAAACCATTGATTTATGAATTGTTGATCCATTTTTAGTGATTATAAGACTAAGTTACCTTAGGGATAACAGCGTAATCTTTTTCGAGAGTTCTTATCGACAAAAAGGGTTGCGACCTCGATGTTGGATTAAGGGTAATTTTGGGTGTAGATGTTCAAAGTTTAGGTCTGTTCGACCTTTAAATCCTTACATGATCTGAGTTCAGACCGGTGTAAGCCAGGTCGGTTTCTATCCTTAATTAATAGTGATGTTTTAGTACGAAAGGACCAAATATTGGGAATAAATTCTTAGTGAGTTGATTTATATTAACAGGTGTTCTACTTTGGCAGATAAGTGTAATGAATTTAGAATTCATTTATGTAAATAAATTTTACAGGTAGAACTTGTTTATATATGATTGTATTATGCCTTTTGTTGGTAGATTAATTTTAGTTGTTTGTGTTTTGGTGGGAGTAGCCTTTTTAACATTATTGGAGCGGAAGGTATTAGGGTATATCCAAATTCGTAAGGGTCCAAATAAGGTTGGGTTTGCTGGTATTCCTCAACCTTTTTGTGATGCTATTAAATTGTTTACAAAGGAACAAACCTATCCTGTATTATCTAATTATTTACCTTATTATTTTTCTCCTGTATTTAGTTTATTTTTGTCTTTGTTAGCCTGAATAATTATACCTTATTTAACAGGTTTATATAATTTTAATTTAGGCTTGTTGTTTTTTTTAGCTTGTACAAGTTTGGGGGTTTATACTGTTATGATTGCAGGGTGGTCTTCAAATTCTAATTATGCTCTTTTAGGTGGCCTTCGGGCTGTTGCTCAAACAATTTCTTATGAAGTAAGCTTGGCTTTGATTTTATTATCTTTTGTCTTTTTAGTAGGGGGTTATTGTTTAATTGATTTTATTAAATTTCAAAGTTATATATGATTCTTGTTAATAACATTTCCCTTGGCTTTAAGATGATTTGCTTCTTGTTTGGCCGAAACTAATCGTACTCCATTTGATTTTGCAGAAGGGGAATCAGAGTTGGTTTCTGGGTTTAATGTTGAATATAGAAGAGGGGGCTTTGCATTAATTTTTTTAGCGGAATATGCCAGAATCTTATTTATAAGAATATTGTTTTGTGTAATCTTTTTGGGGAGAAATATTTATAGATTTGGCTTTTTTATTAAATTATCAATTATTGCGTTTATATTTATTTGAGCTCGGGGGACTTTACCTCGTTTTCGGTATGATAAATTAATGTATTTAGCATGAAAGAGTTTTTTACCATTGTCGTTGAATTATCTTTTTTTGTTTTTAGGGTTGAAGCTTTTAGTGTTATCTATTTTAATTTAGTGAACTATTTTAAGTAAAGTTAATAGAAGAATTAAACTTCTGTCTTATGTTTTCAAAACATATGCTTTACATTAAGCTTCTTAACTAATTTAAAAGCTTATCTCAAAGCTTGAAAACTAATGGGTTAATGATATAGTAGGCGAAGTAAAGGACTGTTAGAATTTGTCCCACTAGTACATAAGGATCTTCAACGGGTCGGGCTCCAATTCAAGTTAATAAAATAACAATAACTAGAAGGGATCAAAATAAGATTTGATTGATGGGATAAAATTGTGTTCCACGAAAGTTTCTTTTGTTAGAGAATGGTAGAATAATTAAAATAGCGATTGAAAATACTAAGGCAATTACTCCTCCAAGCTTATTTGGGATTGATCGTAAAATAGCATAGGCGAATAAGAAATATCATTCTGGTTGAATGTGGACGGGGGTAACAAGGGGGTTGGCTGGTGTGAAATTGTCTGGGTCTCCGAGTAAATAGGGGTCTAATAAGGTTAAGACAGTAAGAATTCTTAGCAGAACTAGAAAACCAACAATGTCCTTAAAAGAGAAGTAAGGATGAAAGGGGATTTTATCTACATTTCCATTTAATCCTAGTGGGTTATTTGATCCTGTTTGGTGTAAGAATAAGAGATGAATTATTGTTATTGCAGCTACGATAAAGGGTAACAAGAAGTGAAATGTAAAAAACCGTGTTAATGTAGCATTGTCCACTGCAAAGCCTCCTCAAACTCATTGAACAAGATCGAGGCCTAAGTAAGGGACAGCAGAGAGAAGGTTGGTAATAACAGTTGCTCCTCAAAAAGATATTTGTCCCCAAGGGAGTACATATCCTATAAAGGCTGTTCCTATCACTAAGAATAATAATAAGACTCCAGCGATTCAAGTTTGTGTATATATGTAAGATCCATAATATATGCCTCGTCCAACATGTAAATAGAGGCAGATGAAGAAGAACGAAGCTCCATTTGCATGAAGTGTTCGTAATAATCATCCATAATTTACATCACGACAAATATGAGCAACACTAGAGAAAGCTAAATCAATGTGTGCAGTATAATGCATTGCAAGGAATAGTCCTGTTGCAATTTGAATGACTAAACATAGTCCTAGTAGGGACCCAAAGTTTCATCAAGTTGAAATATTTGATGGAGCTGGTAAGTCTACTAGGGCTCTATTTGCAATTTTAAATAAAGGGTGTCTGGTTCGTAGGGGTTTATTCATTAGTTTTGTTGTCGTAAAGGGCCACTAAACACTGAGGTGATTTTTACTACAGCAATTAGTGTTAGGAATAAGTATAGAACTAGTATTAAGGTAATATAGCCAGTTGGTTGGTTGTATAATTTCATTAAGGATGGTGCAGATTCCTCAATATAGTCGTTTAAGGTATTAATGGTTCTTATATCTGAGTTAAGCAGGGCTGTTGACCAGTAAGTGGGGTCAACAATTAGGCAAAATAAGATTGTTCCAATAACTGGCGTTAAAACACACAGAAGAAGCTTAGTAGATATAGAAAATATTTCGTTAGAGGCAAGACTTGTGACGTAAATAAATAACACTAAAAGTCCTCCAAGAAAGACAAGAAATAGGATATAAGAGAATCAAAATCTTTGAGTCATAAATCCCGTTAATAAACAAATGACGAGAGTTTGTAGCAATAGTATTATACCTATAGCGAGGGGGTGGTTTATTTGTGTGAAAACAAATCTGAGGGCAGCTCTAGAAATTATAATAATTAATTGATAAATACAGAGAGTAGTTTAAGAAAAATATTAGTTTTGGGGACTAGTGATAGGGGGTTTCTCTTTTCTCTGAAGTTTTAAAAGGTTAGACCTTAATTTTGATTTACAAGACCAATGTTTTGTTTAAACTATTAAAACTAATGTTAACATCTTTTTATTGAGGATTGCCTATTTTTTTATTTATATGTGGTGCTTGAGTCTTTTCATCTAAGCGAAAGCACTTGTTGCTGACACTATTAAGTTTAGAGTTCATTGTTTTAAGATTGTTTTTAATTTTATTTATTTATTTAAATCTAATAAACTATGAATTGTTCTTTAGTATGGTTTTTTTGACATTTTCAGTCTGTGAGGGGGCTTTAGGGTTATCTATTTTAGTGTCTATAATTCGTACTCATGGGAATGACTATTTCCAATCTTTTAGAGTTCTACAATGTTAAAATTACTGGTAGCTTTAGTATTTTTGACCCCTTTATGTTTTATACAAAATATGTGATGAATGGTCCAATCAATGTTATTTATGATAACATTAGTTTTTATGGGTATAAACGTTTTTAATTCATTTTTTGGGAATTTAGGTTATTTTTTAGGTTGTGATGTGATCTCTTTTGGGTTAATTCTTTTAAGTTTTTGAATTTGTGTATTAATAATTACAGCGAGAGAATCAGTCTTGCGTACTCAGAATTATGTGGGGTTTTTCTTGTTAATAATTGTTTTTTTAATAATTTTACTTTACTGTACTTTTAGAACTACAAATTTGTTCATGTTTTATTTATTTTTTGAAAGTAGTTTGATTCCAACTCTGTTTTTAATTTTAGGGTGGGGGTATCAGCCTGAACGTCTTCAGGCGGGGGTGTATCTATTGTTTTATACCCTGTTAGCGTCTTTACCATTATTAGTGGGGATCTTTTATTTATATGAGGTGAATTGTTCATTATATTTTCCTCTATTGATTAGAGTTAATCAGTCAAACTTAGTATTTTATTTGGCAATGATTTTGGCATTTCTGGTGAAAATACCTATGTTTTTGGTCCACTTATGGCTTCCTAAGGCTCATGTAGAAGCTCCTGTTTCTGGGTCTATGATTTTGGCTGGAGTTCTTTTGAAGTTAGGGGGGTATGGTTTATTGCGAATGTTTAAAATTTTAGCGTTGGCTGGCCTAACTTTTAATTTCTTTTGAATTAGAATCAGTTTAGTTGGAGGGGTGTTGGTGAGTCTGATTTGTTTACGTCAAACGGATTTAAAGGCTCTAATTGCATATTCATCAGTAGCCCATATGGGTATTGTATTAGGCGGATTAATAACAATAACTTATTGGGGGTTTTGTGGGTCTTTTACGTTAATAATTGCTCATGGATTGTGTTCATCCGGCCTTTTTTGTTTAGCAAACATTTCTTATGAACGGCTTGGGAGCCGAAGCCTATTGATTAATAAGGGTTTAATGAATTTTATACCTAGTATAACACTTTGATGATTTCTTTTAAGATCTTGCAATATAGCTGCACCCCCTTCTTTAAACCTGTTAAGAGAAATTAGTCTTTTAAATAGATTGGTAGGATGGTCTTGAGTAACAATATTGAGCTTAAGATTATTATCTTTTTTTAGAGCTGCATATACTTTATATTTATATTCATATAGTCAACATGGGAAGATTTATTCTGGGGTTTATGCATGCGCCATGGGTTATTCACGAGAGTACTTATTATTATTTCTTCACTGGGTTCCTTTAAATTTATTAATCTTAAAGAGTGAGCCTTGCATGCTTTGGTTATAACTTAAATAGTTTAAATAAAACTTTGATTTGTGGTGTCGAGGATATGGATGAAAATTCATTTTAGGTCATGGTATCTTTATCGATTTGTTTAATTAGTTTTATTACTTTATTCAGTTTAGCTTTGTGTTTAGTGAGTACAGGGTTCTATTTTATTATACATGATTTAGTGTATTTTATTGAGTGGGAGGTGTTGACTTTAAATTCGAGCCCAATTGTTATAACCATTTTATTGGATTGAATATCTTTTATTTTTATAGGGTTTGTGTTGTTTATTTCAGCTTTGGTGATTTTTTATAGTCAGGAGTATATGGCTGGGGATTTAAATATTAATCGTTTTATTATTTTGGTGTTAATATTTGTCTTGTCGATAATATTTTTGATTATTAGTCCTAATTTAATTAGAATTTTACTAGGGTGGGATGGTCTAGGATTGGTATCTTATTTGCTTGTAATTTATTATCAGAATGTAAAATCTTATAACGCTGGAATGTTAACAGCGCTCTCTAACCGTATTGGGGATGTAGCTTTGTTATTAGCTATTGCTTGAATATTAAATTTTGGGAGATGAAATTATATTTTTTATTTGGAATGTAGCCGAGAAAGTACAGAAATAACTATTATTGGAGCCCTTGTTATGCTTGCTGCTATAACAAAGAGAGCTCAAATCCCTTTTTCATCATGGCTTCCAGCCGCTATAGCGGCTCCAACACCAGTATCAGCTTTGGTTCATTCATCTACACTGGTAACTGCAGGGGTTTATTTATTAATTCGGTTTAATGTTTTGTTAGCTGGGTCTAACTTGGGCACTTTTCTTTTACTCTTTGCAGGATTAACTATGTTTATGGCAGGGTTAGGGGCTAATTTTGAGTTTGATTTGAAAAAAATTATTGCTTTATCAACGTTAAGTCAATTGGGGTTAATGATAAGTATTTTAGCAATAGGTTTTCCAAAGTTAGCATTTTTTCATTTGTTGACTCATGCATTGTTTAAGGCCTTGTTATTTATATGTGCCGGGGCCATTATTCATAATATAAAGGACTCTCAAGATATCCGATATATAGGGGGGTTGGTTTTACAAATACCTTTAACCTCTTCTTGTTTTAACTTATCAAATTTGGCTCTTTGTGGGACACCCTTTTTGGCCGGATTTTATTCGAAGGATTTAATTTTAGAGATTGTTTCATTAAGATATATAAATTATTTTAGTTTTATGTTATATTTTTTGTCGACTGGGTTAACAGTATGTTATTCTCTTCGATTAGTTTATTACTCTATGAGTGGGGATTTTAATACTTTTTCTTTACATCCTTTGAATGATGAGGGATGAATGATATTACGAGGAATGATAACGTTATCTTTTATGGCAGTCATTGGTGGGAGATTATTAAGATGAGTTCTTTTCCCTACTCCTTCCATAATTTGTTTACCTTTTTATTTGAAGACTTTAGCTTTAAGTGTAAGAATTTTAGGAGGTTGAATTGGGTATGAGTTAGCCAAGTTTTCATTAAATTATAATCTTCAAACTTTACGAATACATTTTTTAACAAGTTTCATAGGGTCAATGTGATTCTTACCTTTTATTTCAACGTACGGGGTAAGTTATACCCCACTAGTTTTAGGAAGAAAGGTAGTTAAGTCTTTTGATCACGGGTGAAGTGAGTATTTTGGGGCTCAGGGGCTATATCAAATGTTTATGGGTTGATCTAAGATTAGTCAATGATGACAAAATAATGATTTAAAAACTTACTTAATTAGTTTTATTTTGTGAGTTATTATTTTATTGTGTTTAATTTCTTTATATTCAAATAGCTTATATGTAGAGCGTGACACTGAAGATGTTAATGAGATTATTACAATCTTTGAATAGTTATTTATAAAAGTTAAAACTTTATTTTTACAGTGAAAATGTAATGTTTTTATAAACTATATAAATAGAAATATTAACGGAGTTTAACCGCTAAAGAAAAAAGTTAGCAGCTTTTTCTTGAGACCACGTATTTCCTTAATTGGAGTGTAAAAGTCTCAATTATATCATTAACAGTGATACGCCGCTTTTTGGCTTCAATTAAAGAGTAAGGATAATTATTATCTAGGGTCAGGTCGAAACTGAATGCAATTCATCGCTTCTTACTCTAAGACAGATTGATACTCAATACTTTTTGGATGCAAACCAAATGTTATACTTAACTACAGTCCTAGTCGGCTCATTCTAGGGCCCCCTGATTTCACTCGTGGTAAAGTCCTAATAAGAGAATAGCTAGAAAGAAGCTTCCAACTGTAATTCAAATAATTAGATCCGAAAATGGAAAAATAACAATTATTGGGAGAAGAAGAGCAATTTCTACGTCAAAAATCAAAAAGATTACTGCAATTAAAAAAAATCGTAGGGAAAAAGGTAATCGGGAAGAGCTTTTCGGGTCAAATCCACATTCAAAAGGGGATCTTTTTTCTCGATCAATAATGGTTTTTTTAGAGAGGATAGTTGCAAGTAGTATGACAATAGCTGCAATTAAAATGATAACGGTAGCAATAAAAGAAATTGTTATAATTATTTATTCTGAATTAAATTCAGTCCTTTTGATTGGAAGTCAACTATACTTGTATACTAAATAAATTTAACTACCTCATCAGTAAATTGAAATATATAAAAATAATCAAACTACATCAACAAAGTGTCAGTATCAGGCAGCGGCTTCGAACCCGAAGTGATGACTTACCGAAAAGTGATATGAGACATGACGAATTAAACAGATTAATAAGAAGGTTGTTCCAATAATTACATGTAAACCATGAAACCCAGTAGCCATATAGAATGTAGACCCATAAACGGCATCGGAGATAGCAAAAGGGGCTTCGATATATTCATAGGCCTGTAAGATAGAGAAATAAATCCCTAAAATTACAGTGAAAAATAGTCCTTGAAGTGTTTGACTATGATTTCCTTCTATTAATCCGTGGTGAGCTCAAGTTACTGTAACTCCAGAGGCTAATAAGATAGCTGTGTTTAATAAAGGAATTTGAAGAGGGTTAAAAGGAGTAATCCCGGCAGGGGGTCACATTGCTCCTAATTCAGTTGTTGGAGACAGGCTTCTGTGAAAAAAAGCTCAGAAAAATGATAGGAAAAAGAAAATTTCTGAAACAATAAATAGAATTATACCCCACCGAAGCCCTAGGGTAACTGGGTAAGTGTGTAGACCTTGAAAAGTTCCCTCACGGGTGACATCTCGTCATCACTGGAATATTGTTAAGGATGTAATTGTTAGTCCAAGTATTAGGAGGGTTGTTCTATACTGGTGGAATCAACTTAATAATCCAGAGACGGTAACTAGTGCCCCGATTGCTCCTGTTAAAGGCCAAGGACTTTGGTCGACTAAATGGTAGGGATGATTTGCGTGTGTAGACATTAGTTTACTTCTCTAGAATATAGAGTTCTAAGGACAGCAAAAACGTAGGATTGAATAATAGCAACTGCTGATTCTAAAACGAGGAGGGCAATCTGGGCAATAATTAATAGAGAAAGGATTGAATAGGTTAAGCTTGGTCCTGTGTTACCCAATAAGGTTAGCAGCAAATGTCCTGCAATTATGTTGGCTGCTAGTCGAACTGCCAGAGTTCCTGGCCGAATGACATTTCTAATTGTTTCAATGCATACTATAAAAGGTATAAGAACAGCTGGTGTTCCTTGAGGAACTAAATGAGCAAATATGTGTTGGGTGTGATTGATTCACCCGTAAATTATAAAACTTAGTCAAAGTGGGAGAGCTAGGGCTAAAGTTAAGGTTAAATGGCTTGAGCTTGTAAAGACGTAAGGGAAAAGTCCTAAGAAATTATTAAACAAAATTAATGAAAATAATGAAATAAATATGAATGTTCTTCCATTGTGTCCGGTAGGGCCTAGAAGGGTTTTAAATTCATTATGCAGGGTTAAGAGAATTTTGTTTCAAATTAGGTTATACCGGGAAGGCATAAATCAATAGGCTGAGGGGATAAGAGTTAGTCCTAGGATTGTACTAATTCAATTAAGAGAGAGGTTTATTACACTAGTTGAGGGGTCAAAAACAGAGAATAGATTTGTTATCATCTTCAATTAAGGGGTGTTTGAGAGATCTTCTTTTCAGAGATCTCAGGAGTTTTGGGTAAAAAGGAATAATAGTTTATAAAATTAAAAATTAATAAAATTAGGGAAAAGGCAATAAATAAGGTTAATCATCTAATAGGGGCTATTTGTGGAATCAAAGAATATTAGATTAGTACTAATAATTTTAGCATGACATACTAAGGTTAAATTTAACTAATTCTTTCACCAGAAGTAGGCGCTAATTTACTATGAAGTGGTTTAAGAGACCAATACTTACTTTCAGTCATCTGATGATGCCTCACTTAGAGAAGTGACTCAAGAAATGAATGTATTAGTGGGAACACTTTCAATTACAATTGGTATGAAGCTATGATTAGCTCCACAAATTTCTGAGCATTGACCGAAAAATAGCCCTGGTCGGTTCATTAGGAAACTAGTTTGATTGAGACGACCGGGGGTCGCATCTACCTTTACTCCCAGGGCTGGAACAGTTCAAGAATGAAGAACATCAGCAGCAGTGACAAGTATTCGTACTTGAGTATTTATGGGCAGTACAGCACGGTTATCCACATCTAGGAGACGAAAGCCATCATTTCCTATTTCGTTATATGGGGTTATATATGAGTCAAACTCAACTTGAAGGAAATCAGAGTATTCATAACTTCAGTATCATTGATGACCAATAGTTTTTAAGGTAATAGCAGGGTTACTAACTTCATCAAGAAGGTATAATAAACGTAACGAGGGCAATGCAATAAAAACTAAAGTAACCGCTGGAAGAATTGTTCAGATAATTTCAATAGTTTGACCTTCAAGAAGGTATCGGTTAATATTAAGGTTAAAAAATAAAGTTGCTAGTAAATAGCTTACTAGGGCTGTAATTATAATCAAGATTAATATTGCATGATCGTGAAAAAAGGTTAGTTGTTCTATTAGGGGGGAAGCTCTGTCTTGGAGACTCAAATTTGCTCATGTTGCCATTAAGTTCTAACAAAAGGTTAATCCTTTATAAATGGAGCTTAAATCCAGTGCACTTATCTGCCATATTAGAACCCTGAAAGTATAGGTAATTCGGCGTAACTATGTTCGGCAGGTGGGAGATTTTGGTACCATTCAATCGAAGTAGTTATTTGTAATGGGAATAAGGCAATTCGATTTGTAACTATACTTTCTCAGATAATAAATAATAAAAATAACACTCCAATAAAGGAGATAGTTGATCCAATAGAAGAAACTACATTTCAAGTAGTATAAGCATCAGGGTAATCTGAGTAACGTCGAGGTATCCCTGCTAGCCCTAAAAAGTGTTGAGGGAAAAAGGTTAAATTAACCCCAAAGAATATAATACAGAATTGAATTTTTAATCAATGTGGGTTTATAGTTAACCCTGTGAAAAGGGGGTATCATTGGATAAAACCTGCCATAATAGCAAATACAGCTCCTATGGAAAGGACATAGTGGAAATGAGCAACAACATAGTAAGTATCATGAAGAATAATATCAACTGATGAATTAGCTAAGACGACCCCTGTTAATCCACCAATTGTAAAAAGAAAAACAAACCCCAAGGCTCATAAGAGCGCTGGACTATAATTTAATTGAGACCCATGAAGAGTTGCTAGTCAACTGAAAATTTTAATTCCAGTAGGCACAGCAATAATTATTGTTGCAGATGTAAAGTATGCTCGGGTATCGACATCTATTCCTACGGTAAATATATGGTGAGCTCAGACAACAAATCCTAAGAGTCCAATTGATAGTATAGCATAAATTATACCTAAAGATCCAAATGCTTCCTTCTTTCCACTTTCTTGACTAATAATGTGAGAAATTAGCCCGAATCCTGGAAGAATTAAAATATAAACTTCTGGGTGTCCAAAAAATCAAAATAAATGTTGATAGAGAATGGGGTCTCCACCACCAGCTGGATCAAAAAAAGAAGTGTTTAAATTTCGATCCGTTAAAAGTATAGTGATTGCTCCTGCTAAAACGGGTAAAGAGAGGAGTAAAAGTAAGGCTGTAATTACAACAGCCCATACAAATAAAGGTATACGGTCCAAGGTTATCCCGCTTGATCGCATATTAATTACAGTTGTAATAAAATTGACTGCCCCCAAAATGGAAGAAATTCCGGCAAGATGCAAAGAAAAAATAGCTAGATCAACAGATGACCCGGCATGGGCAATCCCTGCCGAAAGAGGGGGGTAAACTGTTCATCCTGTACCTGCTCCGTTTTCCACTAAGCTTCTAGCTAAAAGTAAGGTTAATGAAGGAGGTAGCAATCAAAAACTTATATTGTTTATTCGGGGGAAGGCTATATCTGGAGCTCCAAGTATTAGTGGAACTAATCAATTTCCGAATCCTCCAATTATAATAGGTATAACTATAAAAAAAATCATTACAAAAGCGTGTGCTGTAACAATAACATTATACACTTGATCGTCTCCGATTAATGAACCAGGTTGCCCTAGTTCTGCTCGAATTAAAAGACTTAGTGATGTTCCTACTATTCCTGCTCAGGCTCCAAAAATGAAATAAAGTGTTCCAATGTCCTTATGATTTGTTGAAAATAATCATTGTCGCGGTAGAATGGCTGAGATTTAGGTGATAGATTGTAAATCTATTTAGGAGGTATAACCCCTCTTCTACCAGGCTTTATAGTCATTTAATGATATTAGACTGCAATTCTAAAGGAGTAGTAATTCTACTAAGGCTTAAAATATAAGTATTTTATTTACAGCTTTGAAGGCTATGAGTTTAGTTAACTTAAAGCCTTAAAGGACTCTGAATATAACGGAACAAATAGTTAGTCCTAAAGTTGAAGTTATAGCTAGAATTAATGTAATCATATTACTTGAATTGTTAAGCTTAACCCCAGTAATTCACAGAGGCTCAGCATAGGTTAACATAAAGGCTCCAAAACTTGTGCGTAAGTAATAGAACAAAGTAATCAGAGTTATTACTACTATTAATGAGATTAAAAAGATCAGTCCTGATTGGACTATAGATTGAATAATAATTCACTTTGGAAGAAACCCTAAAAAAGGAGGGAGCCCCCCTAGAGATAGAAAAGTTACGAAAATGCTAAATTTAGTGACTGGGGGGGTATATCTTATTGAAAAAATTTGTTTGACATAAAAAAGCTTAAAGGTATTTAATATAAAAATAATCGCTATAGATAAAAAACTATAGACGCTAAAGTACAGGTACCATAGGTTTTCACCTAGCCCTAACGCAGCAATTAACCAACCTAAATGATTAATTGATGAGTAGGCTAAGATTTTTCGTAAAGATGTCTGGTTAAACCCCCCTAAAGAACCAATAAGAACACATAGGCCAATTACTAAGGAAATGAATACATTTATAGATAGGTTGTAAGAAAGGAGTATTAGTGGTGCAATTTTTTGTCAGGTTATTAATATTAATCCGTTTATTCAGTTTAAGCCTTCCATTACTCCTGGGAATCAGAAGTGAAAGGGTGCAGCACCTATTTTTAATAGAAGGGATGAGCTAATAAGTATAGAAATTGCCAAATTATTTATTGCTAGGGAGCTCCCTGAGTTAAAAAGTAAGGCAGCAATAATTACGGTGAACAATAGTGTTGCAGACGCCAGAGCTTGTGTTAGGAAATATTTAAGAGAAGCTTCTGTTGACAGTAAATTATTTGTATTTGTTATTAGGGGGATAAAGGATAATAAATTAATCTCTAATCCTATTCAAGCCCCAAATCAGGAATTGGCTGATACTGAAATTAAAGTTCCGCTAATTAGGGTTATGAAAAATAAAAATTTTGTTGGATTGTTAAGCATTAGAGAGAAGAGGGTTAATAACCTCTATAAATGGGGTATGAACCCATTAGCTTGATTAGCTTATCTTTCTTTATAGCCTAGTGTAGGGTGCACAGAAGTTTTTGATACTTTTAGAAATAGTTCAAGTCTATTGGATATAATGAAGGTAATATAAAATTACTTGATTTATCCTATCAAGATAACCCTTTAATCAGGCACTTCATT